CAAATGATTCCGTTGATGCATTCGAGTAATTAAACGTTTCACAATTTGTGAACTGGATTTATTGTCATGACCTAAATTTTCCATGGGTTCATAAAGAACCGACCCATTTAAAGCATGATCATGAGCAAGTGCGTAGATATATTCTTGAAATAGAAACGGATATAGGAAGTATTGTTGCCGAAATCCATCTATTTCTAAATATCCTTGTAATTCCTCCATTTGAAATTACACTTAAACCAAATGGGGTATTTCTTGAGCTATCAAATAATACATAGTGCGATACGGTCAGAACAAGGTATGGTATATAGTTAAGAAAAAAAATAGATACCCTGGACACAAGAAAGACAATCAACGGATCCTATCTTTTTCCATCCAATTTGTTTGTGTTCGTTATAGTTACAAGAGATGGTTCGAAATCCTTTATTTTTGCAACCCGATCACTCTTTTGACTTTGGAATAATTCATTTTATCAGTATACCGTTTCTTCTACACATTCGTCTCCTCTACATAATAGAGAATAGTTAGGATTCATGAAAAAAAAAAGAATCGATGATCCACTCACAAGAGAACCCTTTACCACATTGGGCACTAATATATTTTTAACGTCTAATTAGATCGGGTAATCATTCGAATTAAGAACAAACAGAAGCTCGTTGCTTTTTATTTCCCTATAATTGGAGCCATAAGGCTCTATCCATTTATTCACTCGACCCAACTGTGAATTGATTTGACTCAGTTCCAAGAATCAAAACGAGATTTTGTACCGATCCGGTAAGGATGAAGTATTCTAAGAGTTCTCCATTGATACGACATGCTGTTTTTTCCATTCATTCCCTTTCAGGATCAGTCGTGGTCTTACAAACTCTACCAATAGTATGGACGAATCCGTTGCTTCATCCAAATGTGTAAAAGAGCATAGCCGCACTTAAAACTTAAAAGCCGAGTACTCTACCGTTGAGTTAGCAACCCGTATAAATATAATACGGTGTGTAGATACAATCGGAATAATAAGAAAATAAATAGAAATATATATAATAAAGAGATTGGATTGCCCGATCCCGTCAAAACATTAAACTAGCAACAAATCCAAAAGAAAGATTTGATGATCAATTGTGAACATAAAAATGAACAGAGGATCGGATTAAAATGCAACAGATTCTGGGATAAATAGAGAGAAAATCTAAAAAGATGTAAAAATGGATAGACTGCCCATACCCTATTTTTTTTTTTCATTATATTAACTAAGATACTTCTTGTGTCACAGCGAATCTGACGAACCCATCATTTGAGTGAAATAAAGAAACAAACTTATGGGATGTAGATAAATAGATCTATTTATCCACGATCGAATTATATTTGTTCGATACACCATTGTCAATATGAATTGAATATTGAGAAAACAAATTCAATTCAATAACAATAAAGAAAATAAGGACTTGTGTTGGAGTGGCACTACATATACATAGATAAGAAATTAAAGTGGAATAAATAAGGAAAAAGTAGGAAAAAACCTCGGGTTTCTTCAATAGAGGTACAATAAGCAAGATTGACCCTTTGTTTGTTGGTGGAGTCCCAACGAAAACCATCCGATTGGTGGTAATCCCATCATTACCCAGTTATTTCATCTACTCACTCCATTTTTTTTTTTCTATCTGTCTCATATCAATAGAAGATATTTTTTATTGTTCTATGATATGGGATCATGTGGGAGCAACAATGAATAGAGCAAAAAAAGGAATGGCGGAGAAGCAATTAGACAAAGCTAGATACTGGGTACCCCCCCCCCCTTTTTTTTTTTATTTCATTTGATTAATTCGAAGTTCCTTAAACACCTCCGCCTTCTTTGAAATATCATGAACGGTTCCTGTAGGTTGAGCGCCCTTTTCAAGGAAATATAGAATAGCAGGAACATTTGAATAAGTTTGGTTCTTTATCGGATCGTAAAAACCCACTTTACGAAGATCTCTTCCCTCTCTTCGGGATCGAATATCAATTGCAACGATTCGATAGATGACTCATTGGGATAGACATAAATGAACAACCCCCCCTAGAAACGTATAAGAGGTTTTCTCCTCGTACGGCTCGAAAAAGAATGATTCGAATTTATGTATTATAGTGGCAAATGGATCCACAAAATCATCAATTAGACTACGATTTGAGTCGTTTTTTTTTTGTTCTTCCTTCCTGAAAAAAAAAAATCTCATTCGTATTCATAACTCAAGTTGGGTAATTCTCAAAGAGCTCGAAGGGAAATCCTTAGACATTTATTGAGCCGTCTCTAACCTCTTTTGTTTGTCTCGCCTAGAATCTATTTTTTTCTTCCCCATTCTAGTTGTTGAGACAATTGAAAATGGTCTTTCCTTGTTCCGGCATCCCTTATTTTATCTTTGCTTTGAATCATTGGGTTTAGACACTACTTCGGTGATCCTTAATTGTTTTTGTTTCAAAATGGCAGCAACATGCCTTTTTTTATTTCGTTCTATAGAAATGATGGATTCCCCTGTGATACACTTTTGATCGAAATAGTTTTACCAATTCCGACAAATTCGTTTTACTTTTTTTTTTTTACTTGTTCGAACTTGATCCTTTCGATTTCTATACCGAAGATATACTTACGAAGTTGTTCCAACTTATTGATTGGCATTAACCCTAGATCCTTCCCTCTGCTAAATGAATCAATTCTTTATGCTCGAGCTCCATCATGTACTATTGATTTTATTACAATCCCCAAATTGGGGTCCTAGTGGAATAGAACAAAAACTATGTCGAGCCAAGAGCATCTTCATTGATATATAAAATGGTGGGTGCAAGAATCCACAGCCGATAATGTCCTTCAAGTCGCACGTTGCTTTCTACCACATCGTTTCAAACGAAGTTTTACCATAACATTCCTCTAATTTGGGACCGGTATGGAATTGATTCAATATGGAATCATGAATAGTCATTGGCTCAATCGGTATATGTATATTAAGTAGTCCATACTTTATTTTCATATACGGATGGATAGTTATCTGGGGGAGTCTCAGCAAGAATCTAATTTAACCTCATATTTTATTAGATGAATGAAACACATTAAAAAAAAAAATAAAAGAAATTAGGTCCAAAGAAAATAATCTGTTCCATATTGAATTTTCTTGTTTGTTAATAAGATCCGAATGACAAGGGTCTTGAAATGGATACCGCGGATTAACTCATATCTACACGAATTCTATGGGGATCATGAATCATACCCAAAGTCAATTAAAAAGATCTTCTCTTCTTATGGGATGCTATCCTATCTTGTATAAGTACAAAGCCAAATTGGTCCCTATCCATTCTTCGTTACTATTTGGATTTTGTCGCACTCAGGAACTTTAATCCCAGCAATGGAATTAATACCAAGAACTCCCTCCTGTTTAGAATTCAGGATCCACACACATAGAATTAGTCATTTTGTCTACCCTATATTTATTTACTTTAGGGAAGATAGAAACCTCTCTTTTCTTTCGAATTTCGATTCAGAATGCATCATGTGAGAATCAAAATATCAATATCATAGATATGGGGCATAAAGTTTCTCCAAATGACTAACTAACCTTCAATATGAATATGAGCGGGGAGCGAGTATACGCTGAATGGACCACCCAATTTTTTTTTTTTAATTTCACTTTGATCTTTGTTCCCATCCTACCTATATCAAAAAAGATATTTATTTCCATCCACGTCTCATTGATACTCGATCCGTTTGTGAGAAACAAAATGGAAAGGGAAAATTCTATAGAAGAATCATTAGAAATCACAAAGAAAGATTGGATCACATTGTATCCAACATTACACTCTTAAACAGAAGATTGTTAAAAAGAAGAATTTTTGTTCTGATAGAATCGGTCTGGTCTGGGACGGAAGGATTCGAACCTCCGAGTAACGGGACCAAAACCCGTTGCCTTACCGCTTGGCCACGCCCCATTTAAATTTCTATTCCACACAAATAAACACTAATAATATTGGTATTGGTTGTTCGTCAATTCCAGCCCCAATCTATGGAATAGGTTCTTGCTAGGATTCTACACATCTAGATGTAGAATCAAAATGAATTCATTGATCATTACATATAATTCAATTAAGATATTGTATGTAAGGTATGATCCCTTCTATTCTCATTTGGTAATTGAAGGATTTTTGATTGGGGGAGTTCAAAGAAAAAGAAAGATTTTGCAGCCTACCTTCCCTTACTTTCTTCATTTTTCCCCTTATATCAATAACCCAATAATAATGAAATTATCTCCAAGAACAAAATGTTTGTTATGCTTAATATCTTTAGTTTGATCTGTCTTAATTCTGCCCTTCATTCGAGTAGCTTTTTCTTCGCCAAATTGCCCGAAGCTTACGCTTTTTTCAATCCAATCGTAGATGTTATGCCAGTCATACCTGTGCTCTTTTTTCTCTTAGCCCTTGTTTGGCAAGCTGCTGTAAGTTTTCGATGAGATCTTTAATACTGTCTTAGAAACATTCATGATTTATTCGGTAAAAAAAAAAAAGCTATTCTAACAATTGATAAGATCAGATAATGAACCCTCGACTCAAACATGGAAATTCTTTTGGATAGCCGCGATGAATCGGAATCACCTCATTTCTTCATTCTGACCTTCTGTGGGTCAAAGACCCTATGTAGGGTTCCCACAATACCTAATTGTGGGTATGAGAGATAACTTTGTTAATGAAACAATCAGAATCTTATTACAAATGAATTCCTGCAAATTCCTTTCTTTGTTTTCTAGAAACCGCTTCATTTCTTTTCTTGGTGTCAAAACGGAATGTGTGGTACAAAAATGGAGAATCTATTCCCCTATTTCCCCCCAAAATGATCTTGGAGATTGTGTAATGCTTACTCTCAAACTCTTCGTTTACACAGTAGTGATATTCTTTGTTTCTCTCTTCATCTTCGGGTTCCTATCTAATGATCCAGGACGTAATCCTGGACGTGATGAATAAAAAAATCAGAGGTTTTTCTTTGCTTGATTTCTGAATTTTCTTAAGATTTTCTTTCTCTATTCCATACATTTAACTATGAGAAAAAGGGGTTCGAGAGTTTTTCGAATTCGAACGGGAAATCTCAAGTGATCAGAAGGAACGGAGAGAGGGGGATTCGAACCCTCGGTACAAATAATTCGTACAACGGATTAGCAATCCGACGCTTTAGTCCACTCAGCCATCTCTCCCAATTCCAATTCAAAAAGGATAATTCATATGTGACGCGTGAAGTAAAGATTGATAAAAGTCTTTCCTTATCTTTCTTTATTCTATAGGTATAGACGAGTTTTATCAATCACCACTTCCATTTAGATAAAGATAACGAAACAGATATCTCCAATAGAAAGAGTACCTCTTTGATTTCATCCGAAAAGTTTTTTTTTATTCCCCCGGCCTGGCCAGTACCTAGCCAGGCCATTCCTTGTTTCAATGAATCATAGATCAAATGATTTATTTGATTTGAAAGCAAAAATACTTGTTATTGAAACAACAACAAGGCTATTTCCATTCCTATGATAGGGGTGCCATTTCTTACTATTCGTTGTTTTTCTTTTGATCGATTTACTTACTGCAATAAAAAACATACTTTTTCGAGTATAATAGAACTCATATATTTGTTCAAAGAACAAACTTTGTTTGAACACTTGAGTTCACAAACCAAACGAATACTATTATTTTTCACTCGATCCAATCGACCCGAATTCATAAGATTTGGCAGTTGAATGAATAGGAAAGGGAGTAGAGAAAAATGGAGCTCTGGATTCTTGTACAACTCATTTTTATGTTCCGACTTCAATGACTCTTTTGGTCCGGTACTCTCAGTAATGACTCCCCGATAAAAGATATAACTTGTTATTTAAACGAACCTTCTTCTCCTATTTCATCAAGTCTCCCCGTCAGAACACAACATGTCAACACTCTCATTTTCATGATTCTGATCCTATCTTTATTACGTTTCACTCCCTTGTTCGACAAACAGTCCATTCGTATACAATAATCATATTGTAGCGGGTATAGTTTAGTGGTAAAAGCGTGATTCGTTCTATTAACAAGTGAAATAGATAAGGGGTCCTTCGGTTTGATTCCTATTCTGATCAAAAACTTTATTTCTTAAAGGGGTTTAATCCCTTACCTCTCAATGCTACATTTGAGGAAAAATATACATTATCGTGATTTGTATCCAAAAGTCAAGTCAATTCGAAATTGAATAACAAAATTGGATTATGGAATTGCGAAGCATAATTTTTTTTTTTTTTAAGTTGGATCAACCCTTCCAGCTGAATGAGTATAAGTAAAGGATCCATGGATGAAGATACAAAAGTCTATTTCTAATCGTAACTAGATCTTCCAATTTTTTTTTTTTTTTTTGTAAAGGGGGAGATTGAAGCCAAATAGCTATTAAACGATGACTTTGGTTTACTAGAGCCATCGACATATTGTTTTGTTTCAGCTCGGTGGAAATTAAATTCTTCTCTTCAGGATTCTCCCAAGTAGAAATAAGGAACGAAGTAATTAGAAAGATTTGTGATAATTCCCTCTTTCTAAAGGGATCATCTAGAAAGCAAGTCGTTTTGGATGCATTCAGACGGAAAGGGCTGACATAGATGTTATGGGCCAAATGTTTTTTCTTTGAATTCAGATTGACTCCCTTTTCCCATACACGGTAAATGTTTTCTTTTTTTTTTTTAGTTTCGTTTACGTCTTAGATCTGGGAATCTATCGATCTTCCATAAAGGAGCCGAATGAAACAAAAATTTCATGTTCGGTTTTGAATTAGAGACGTTTAAAATGATAAATCGACGTCTACTATAACCCCTAGCCTTCCAAGCTAACGATGCGGGTTCGATTCCCGCTACCCGCTTCATATTAATTATTATGATACATGCATCATTGATTCGGATATGTCCCTAAAATCTTTCTTTCACATACAATCCGATTCTTTTATCCGAAAGGATACAGGAAAGTAAGAATGTGAAAAAAAAAAATCGGAATGAAAAGCGTCCATTGTCTAACGGATAGGACAGAGGTCTTCTAAACCTTTGGTATAGGTTCAAATCCTATTGGACGCAATTTATTTCCATCTATTTTTGTAGATTGCTATGCCAAGAAACATATTTTGAATGATTCGAATCGGAAACATTTCTCAATGATTCGTCTTGCACTAAGAGTGATCAATTTCTTTATTTTTGTTCCTGAAGTAGAAACAGTTCTATCTGTTCCGGAATAACTTCCTTCAAAAGGGCTTCCGCTTCCTCGGTAAATGTCTTGGTAGAAGATATGATTTCTTGGAACTGAGGTTTATTTGTTTTTAAGTAGGTACGTAACTGAACGAGAAATTTCTTTACCTGTCCAATATCTAACGGATCAAGATACCCATTCGCTCCAGTATAAATAGTGACTATCTGTTCTTCCACCGTGAGAGGGGCTGATTGGGATTGTTTGAGCAACTCACGTAATCGTTGACCTCTTGCCAATTGATTCTGAGTGGCT